TTATATATATATATATATAACATATTTAACATAGTTAAAGATAATTATAAACAAACCAAATCCTATTTTTTTATTCTAATTAGAGATACGGCTGAAATAGGATTTTAGGGATAAGAAATAAACTAACCAAACCATGGATAAATCCAAGCGAACTTTTCTTAAATCCAAGCGATCTTTTCGTAGGCGTTTGCCCCCGATCCAATCGGGGGATCGAATTGATTATAAAAACATGAGTTTAATTAGTCGATTTATTAGTGAACAGGGAAAAATATTATCTAGACGAGTGAATAGATTGACCTTGAAACAACAACGATTAATTACTATTGCTATAAAACAAGCTCGTATTTTATCTTTGTTACCTTTTCTTAATAATGAGAAACAATTTGAAAGAACCGAGTCGACCACTAGAACTCCTAGTCTTAGAGCCAGAAAAAGATAGGTTTACTCTTTCTTCACTTGAATTCGAATTCCCACCCGAACTCAAACGGGGATTGATATTTTGTTGGAAAAATCCAAGAATCCGGATTGAATTCTCGTGTCGTAAGAAAACAAATAATAATCTGGGAAGAATAAATTTTTTTATTTAACTTGTTGATTCATATTTATTTTGACTACTTTCTCATATTTTATCATATTCTATTCATTTTTATTCGACCTTCCCGGAGTTCATTCTCCGGGCAACTCCGTTTAACCGGTGGATTCCTTCCAACCTACTTCTTTTATGATCTCATTGGAAATCATATAAAGACAATTCCTATTTGATATAGCTATTTGTGCAAGTATTTTACGATTAAGAAGCAACTGTCTCTTGTACAGACCGTTTATTAATCTACTATAACTATAGCATACCCCCCTTTCACGAATTGCTGCATTTATTCGAGTGATCCACAAACGACGAAAATTGATTTTTTGCTTATCCCTATCCCGATGAGCCGAAACCAAAGCTCTTATTTTTTGTTGAGTAATAGTTCGAGTAAGTCTTGAATGAGCCCCCCGAAAGCTTGATGCAAATAAACGAATTTTTGTTCTACGTCTCCGAGCGATATATCCCCGTCTAATTCTGGTCATTGAATAAATGAAACTTTCACGAATAACTAATAGATTTCCTTTCTTTCAGTTATTCTTTTGCCCCTTTCCTAGTATATTAATAACAAAACGGATTTTTCCAATGTATAAACTAAAAATTCCAACGGCTTTGGCTACTATAACCTTCCCAACCACGATTTTTTCTTTTTTATAGGCGTTTCGCCTCGAAATACGAAATTGTACTATACTAGGTATTAAAAATAAAAAAAAAATAGCAATGATAAAGAAATAGTGGATTCCATCGTTTCTATGGTTACTTCTTAAACGGTGAGGTCTTCTCTATACACCGGAGCCTTTACTTCATTTAATCAATGTTATTGCTAACTTGTATAGTTCACATTCTTCGGCTCTACCCATGAATTATCCAGTAATAGGTCTTTCACAACGAGCTCTACCTATACAGTAACGGTATTTAATTATGAAGGTTGGCTGGGTAGCTGACCCTGTTAGTCCGTTCTTGCAAGAGGGGTCTATATTAACTAAGATTTCCTCCGCTTAATGGATAACCATTTGCTACCAATGGAGAATTGCTTCTCATCTTGAATTGAGGTGAGTGGATTTACACCAATAGAAACCATAAATTTCATACACAATAAAAGGGATATGCTCCATTTTCTTATTTTTAGATAGGAAATGTAGTTCGTTTTCCGTTCTATCCTATTTGATCATTGATATTCGAACATGGTTCTCTTTCCTTTGTTCTAGTTCATGATCTGAACGAGTCGCACATACACCCTAGTACATGTTCCTCGACGCTGAGGGCATCCCCGAAGCGCGGGGGATTTTGTGACATTTCTAATTGGCTGTCTTGTATTTCTAATAAGTTGTTTAATCGTTGGCATGTTGAATCATATACATAATGGACTGGTTTAGATCGATCCTAACCGCATGATTATGAATTCCTTTTATTGAATAGAATAGTAAATAAAAGTCATAATATATTAATATGAAACTCGGCAGGGGTAATTTCAAATCACGAATTGATGCGAAATCCAGGCTATTGTCATTCAACCGCTACAAGATCAACAATTCCATAAGCTTGGGCCTCTGTTGCTGACATAAAAACATCTCTTTCCATGTCTTCGGAGACAACCCATAGGGGTTTGCCCGTTCTTTGTACATAAACCCTTGTCAGGGTTTCACGTAGTTTCAGCAGTTCTCCCACTTCCAGGATGAATTCTCCCGTTGCTACTTCAGAAAAAGAACCAGCAGGTTGATGGATCATTACCCTGATGATATAAGAAAATAAAAGGTTTCTTTATTTCGCATGATGAGGGGAAGATAAAAGAAAGATAAAAGAATAACAAGAAAAAAAGATAGAATCGAACAACCGTACGGGCATTATGCATTGCATACGGCTCTACAATAAAATTGACCCTTACCTTACATCAAATAAAGAAAAAATAGGATCGAT